ATTATTGCAACTTCCTGAATGGTCTAAGGATTTACAGGAATGGAATAGAGAAATGCATGTTAAATGTACCTATAATGGTGTTCAATTATCAGAAACCGAATTTCCGAAAAATTGGTTAACAGACGGTATTCAGATAAAAATCCTATTTCCTTTCTGTCTGAAACCTTGGCACAGATCTAAGCTGCAAACCTCTCATAGAGATCTAATGAAAAAAATAAAAAAAAAAGATGATTTTTGTTTTTTAACGGTTTGGGGAATGGAAGCTGAACTTCCTTTTGGTTCTCCCCGAAAAAGACCTTCTTTTTTTGAGCCCATTTTTAAAGAACTCAAAAAAAAAATTAAAAAATTGAAAAAGAAATATTTTCTAGTTTTAAGAGTTTTAAAGGGAAGAACAAACTTTTTTCTAACAGTCTCAAAAGAAACAAAAAATTGGGTCATCAAAAGTGTTCTATTTATAAAAAGAATAAGAAAAGTACTTTCAAAAGTAAATCAAATTCTGTTATTTAGATTGAGAGAAGTATATGAATTAAGTGAAACTAAAAAAGAAAAAGATTCTATAATCAACAATCAGATAATTCATGAATCGTTTAATCAAATTCGATCTACAGATTGGACAAATTATTCCCTGACAGAAAAAAAACTGAAGGATCTGACTGATAGAACACGCACAATTAGAAATCAAATAGAAAAAATTACAAACGACAAAAAAAAAGTAACTCCAGGAATAAATATTAATTCTAACAAAACAACTTATAATGCCAAAAGACTAGAATCACTAAAAAATATTTGGCAAATATTAAAAAGAAGAAATGCTCGATTAATCAGTAAATTACATTATTTTATAAAAATTTTCATTGAAAGAATCTACATAGATGTCTTTCGATGTATCATTAATATTCCCCAAATCAATATACAACTTTTTCTTGAATCAACAAAAAAAATGATTGATAAATACATTTACACTAATGAAACAAATCAAGAAAGAATTAATAAAACAAATCAAAATACAATTCACTTTATTTCGACTATAAAAAAGTCACTTTATAATATTAGTAATAGTAAAAGGAATTCACCTATTTTTTGTGACTTATCCTCCTTGTCACAAGCATATGTATTTTACAATTTATCCCAAACCCACTTGGATAAATTAAGATCTGTTCTTCAATATCACGGAACATCTTTTTTTCTTAAGACTGGGATAAAGGATTCTTTTGGAACACAAGGAATAATTCATTCTGAATTAAGATATAAGAAATTTCGGAGTTATGGAGCGAATCAATGGAAAAACTGGTTAAGGGGTCATTATCAATACGATTTATCTCAGATTAGATGGTCTAGATTAATCCCACAAAAATGGCGAAATAGAGTCAATCAATGTCGTACAGCTCAAAAGAAAGATTTAAAGAAATGGAATTCATATGAAAAAAACCAATTACTTTATTACAAAAAACAAAAAGATTCTGAAGTATATTCATTATCGAATCAAAAAGATAATTTTCAAAAATACTTTAAATATGATCTTTTATCATATCAATCTATTAATTATGAAACTAAGAGGAACTCATATATTTCTGTTTATGGATCACCATTACAAGTAAATACGAATCAAAAGATTTCTTATAATTACAACACACCTAAAGGCAAATTATTTGATAAATGGGAGGGTATTCCTATCAATAATTATCTAGGAAGAGGTGATATTATGTATATGGAAAAAAATCCAGATAGAAAATATTTTGATTGGAAAATTCTCAAGTTTTGTCTTAGAAAAAAAGTCAATATTGAGGCCTGGATCAAGATCGATTCCAACAGTAATAAAAAAACTAAGATTGGAACTAATAATTACCCAATAATTGATAAAATTGATAAGAAAGGTCTTTTTTATCTTACAATTCATCAAGATCTAGAAATCAATCCACCCAATCATAAAAAAATCTTTTTTGATTGGATGGGAATGAATGAAGAAATACTAAATTGTCCTATATCCAATCTGGAACTTTGGTTCTTCCCCGAATTTGTGCTACTTTATAATGCATATAAAATGAAACCGTGGATTATACCAAGCAAATTACTTCTTTTAAATTTGAATATAAATGAAAATGTTAGTGAAAATAAAAACGTCAATGGAAAGCCAAAAGGGAATTTTTTTATACCATCGAATGAAGAAAAAAAATCTTTTGAATTAAAGAATCGAAATCAAGAAGAAAAAGAACCCGCAGATCGACGAGATCGTGGTTCAGATGCACAAAACCAAAGAAATCTTGGATCCCTTCTCTCAAACCAACAAAAAGATATTGAAGAAGATTATGCGCGATCAGACATGAAAAAACGTAAAACGAAAAAACAATACAAGAGCAACACGGAAGCAGAACTAAATTTCTTCCTGAAACGATATTTGCTTTTTCAATTGAGATGGGACGATGCTTTGAATCAAAGAATGATCAATAATATTAAGGTATATTGTCTCCTGCTTAGACTGAGAAACCCAAGAAAAATTACTATATCCTCTATTCAAAGAAGAGAAATGAGTCTGAATATAATGCTGATTCAGAAGAATTTACCTCTTACAGAATTGATGAAAAAAGGGATATTGATTATCGAATCGGTTCGTCTGTCTGTAAAAAATGATGGACAATTTATTATGTATCAAACCATAGGTATTTCATTGGTTCATAAGAGTAAACGCCAAATTAATCAAAGATATCGAGAACGAGGATATGTTGATAAGAAGAATTTTGATGAATCTATTTCAAAACATCAAAGAATGACTGGAAATAGAGATAAAAATCATTCGAATTTACTTGTTCCTGAAAATATTTTATCATCTAGACGTCGTAGAGAATTGAGAATTTTAATTTGTTTCAGTTCAACGAATAGAAATGGTGTGAATAGAAATCCGGTATTTTGTAACGAGAACAACGTAAAAAACTGGAGTCCATTTTTGGATGAAAGTAAACATCTTGATAGTGATAAAAATGAATTAATTCAATTAAAGTTCTTTCTTTGGCCGAATTATCGATTAGAAGATTTAGCTTGTATGAATCGCTATTGGTTTGATACGAATAATGGCAGTCGTATCAATATGTTAAGACTACGTATGTATCCACGATTGAAAATTGGTTAATGTTAATACCGTATTTTTCCTATATATCCTATACCGTATATGGTATATGAAAGTAAACAGATGTACACATACCTTGTCTTACATCCCATTCTAATATACGTCAATAAAGTATCAATTAGATAAAAAGTGAATTGAATCAACAAAATCTTCTTCATTTTCGGTTTAAATATAAATTATTCGCTTTTGTGAGTGCAAAAACGTACCATCCTTTTGTATCCCTATTCGAATCCAATTTGATTAATTCATTTTAATTGATAAAATTAGGAGTCGATAAAGAAATTAAGATCATTATGTATATCACATTCAAATTACTGGCATTATTATTTCTGATCGATAAAATTACATATCTGTAAAGTCAAAAAAGGAGGAGGAAATTCTTTTATGGTCAAAAATTCATTCATTTCCGTTACTTCACAAGAAGAAAAGAAAGAAAACAGGGGGTCTGTTGAATTTCAAGTAGTCAGTTTTACCAATAAGATACGGAGACTTACTTCACATTTGGAATTGCACAAAAAAGACTATTTATCTCAGAGAGGTCTACGGAAAATTCTGGGAAAACGTCAACGGCTATTGGCTTATTTGTCAAAAAAAAATAGAGTACGTTATAAAGAAATAATTGGTCAGTTGGATATTCGAGAGATAAAAACTCGTTAATTTGAAGAATCTTTTTGATCATTTAAATTTTGATGAACTTCTTTTTTTTCACTTTCAGCAATTCATGGAAGAATGAATGGGGAAAAACCTATGACTGCACCAGCTACAAGAAAAGACCTCATGATAGTCAATATGGGTCCTCACCACCCATCAATGCATGGTGTTCTTCGACTCATCGTTACTCTAGATGGTGAAGATGTTATTGACTGCGAACCAATATTGGGTTATTTACACAGAGGAATGGAAAAAATTGCAGAAAACCGAACAATTATACAATATTTGCCTTATGTAACACGTTGGGATTATTTAGCTACTATGTTCACAGAAGCAATAACTGTAAATGCACCAGAACAGTTAGGCAATATTCAAGTACCTAAAAGGGCGAGCTACATCAGAGTCATTATGTTGGAGTTGAGTCGTATAGCTTCGCATTTGTTATGGCTTGGCCCTTTTATGGCAGATATTGGGGCACAGACCCCCTTCTTCTATATTTTTCGAGAACGAGAATTGATATATGACCTATTCGAAGCTGCCACCGGTATGCGAATGATGCATAATTATTTTCGTCTCGGAGGAGTAGCTGCTGATCTACCTCATGGATGGATAGATAAATGTTTAGATTTTTGCGATTATTTTTTAACAGGGGTTGCTGAATATCAAAAGCTTATTACACAGAATCCTATTTTTTTAGAACGAGTTGAAGGAGTAGGCATTATTGGCGGAGAAGAAGCAATAAATTGGGGTTTATCAGGACCAATGCTACGAGCTTCCGGAATACAATGGGATCTTCGTAAAGTTGATCATTATGAGTGTTACGACGAATTTGATTGGGAAGTACAATGGCAAAAAGAAGGGGATTCGTTAGCTCGTTATTTAGTACGAATCAGCGAAATGACAGAATCTATAAAAATTATTCAACAGGCTCTAGAAGGAATTCCAGGGGGGCCCTATGAGAATTTAGAAATCCGACGCTTTGATAGAGTAAGGGATCCCGAATGGAATGATTTTGATTATCGATTCATTAGTAAGAAACCTTCTCCGACTTTTGAATTATCACAGCAAGAACTTTATGTAAGAGTCGAAACCCCAAAAGGAGAATTGGGAATTTTTCTGATAGGAGATCAGAGTGTTTTTCCCTGGAGATGGAAAATTCGCCCACCCGGTTTTATCAATTTGCAAATTCTTCCTCAGTTAGTTAAAAAAATGAAATTGGCTGATATTA